ATGCGATGGCTGTTTTCTACGAACCATAAGGATATTGGGACTTTATATATTATATTAGGGGTGTGGGCAGGGTTGCTGGGGACTGGTTTAAGGCTTTTAATTCGGGCAGAGTTAGGGCAACCAGGAGCCTTGTTGGGGGATGATCAGCTTTATAATGTAATTGTGACTGCACATGCTTTTGTAATAATTTTCTTTTTGGTTATGCCAATGATAATTGGGGGCTTTGGGAATTGATTAGTTCCGTTAATGTTAGGTGCCCCAGATATGGCGTTTCCCCGGCTTAATAACATAAGGTTTTGGTTATTACCGCCTTCTTTAGCTTTATTGCTAGTGTCGGCTGCGGTAGAGAGGGGTGCAGGTACTGGGTGAACGGTGTACCCTCCTTTGGCGGGTAATCTAGCACATGCTGGGCCTTCGGTAGATCTTACTATCTTTTCTTTACATTTAGCTGGTGTTTCGTCGATTCTTGGTGCTGTAAATTTTATTACCACTATTATTAATATACGTTGAGATGGTATGAGTTTGGAGCGTGTTCCTTTATTTGTTTGATCGGTAAAAGTGACAGCTAYTCTCTTGTTACTTTCGTTACCTGTGTTGGCTGGGGCTATTACTATGTTGTTGACTGATCGTAACTTCAATACATCATTTTTTGATCCTARGGGCGGTGGTGRTCCAGTTCTTTATCAACACTTGTTTTGGTTTTTTGGGCATCCGGAGGTCTATATCTTAATTTTACCAGGGTTTGGAATGATTTCCCATATTGTGGCGCATTACTCAGGGAAAAAAGAGACGTTTGGTGCCTTAGGTATGATTTATGCTATAATAGCAATTGGTTTGTTAGGTTTTATTGTGTGGGCGCACCATATGTTTACGGTGGGAATGGACGTTGACACTCGTGCTTACTTTACGGCGGCTACTATAGTTATTGCTGTTCCTACAGGAATTAAGATCTTTAGGTGGTTGGCGACAGTGTATGGATCGTTGTTGAGGTATGACACTGCTGTAATGTGGGCTTTAGGGTTTATTTTCTTGTTTACAGTGGGAGGGTTAACGGGTATTGTACTGTCTAATTCTTCTTTGGATATTATGTTGCATGATACTTATTACGTAGTGGCGCATTTTCATTATGTGTTATCTATGGGGGCAGTATTTGCGTTGTTTGGGGCCTTTAATCATTGGTTTCCTTTAATGACTGGGGTTACATTGCATTCTCGGTGAACTAAAATTCACTTTTTTACAATATTTTTTTCTGTTAACATAACCTTTTTTCCTCAGCACTTTTTAGGGTTAAGGGGTATGCCTCGGCGTTATTCTGATTATCCTGATTCTTATATTATATGGAACGTAGTGTCTACTTTTGGCTCTTTAATATCTATTTTTTCTGTGCTTTATTTTATGATTGTTGTGTGGGAGGCTTTAGCGAGGCAGCGTGGGGTGGTAAGAAGGGGACATATATCTAGCTCTTTAGAGTGGAAAGAAGTTCTTCCATGGGGATTCCATAATATGGATGAGACAGGTAAGGTTATTTGTGGGTAGGGGTGAAATGTTTATTTAGTGGTAAATATTAAATGGCTCAATGAGGACAATTATCTTTTTGTGACCCGGCTTCTCCAATGATGGAGGGGCTTATTAATTTTCATAACTATGCTCTGATAATTTTAATTATAATTTTAAGCTTTGTTACTTATTTAACGGTATTGTTTTCTATAAATGGGTATTCTGATCGTTTCACTATAGATGGGCAGGAAGTAGAGGTGGTCTGAACAATTATTCCGGGGGCTATTCTAATTTTTTTGGTATTTCCGTCGCTTCATCTTTTATATTTGTTGGATGAGATTGGGGACTGTGGGTTGAGTGTGAAGGTGATTGGAAACCAATGATATTGAAGTTATGAATATTCGGATTTTATGGGGGTAGAGTATGATTCTTATATAGTTCCTAGGAATGCTTTAGTCGAAGGGGAGTACCGGCTTTTAGAGGTTGATCATCGGGTTGTAGTTCCTGTTGGGAGGCAGGTTCGTGTGTTGGTGACTTCTGCAGATGTAATTCATTCTTGAACTGTACCTTCTTTGGGGGTGAAGGCGGATGCAATCCCAGGGCGATTGAATCAATTAAGGTTTTTTTGTAATATGCCAGGGGTGTTTTATGGGCAGTGTTCTGAGATTTGTGGGGCGAATCATTCTTTTATGCCTATTGTACTAGAGGCTGTTGATGTAATGGATTTTTGTTTCTTTATTAAGAAGATAAGGGCTTTAGTATAATTAGTGTATAAAAGATGCCGAAAAAGCTTTAGGCGGAATTTTAGGCTCAAAGGCTGAAATATGCAGCTTTCGGTATATGCCTCAGTTAGGTCCTGTAAATTGAATTTTTTTGTATTTAATGATGTGAAGGTTTGTAGGTTTACTTGTTTGTATGTTTTGGTGGCGATTCGCTGAGGTGTATAGTACTAAGGGAGAGGGGAGATACGATGAGGAGGGAGAAACAAGGGGGAGTAGGAATGATAAGGGGGGTACAGGAAAATGTGGGCTAAAGGAGGGTAAAAGAGAAAGGTGAAGTTGATAGAGGGAAGGGAGCGGTCTTCATGGTGTTGTTGAGCACACTAGGTTTTCGTCCTAGAGGAACAAAAATTTTTGTTGGGGATTGGAGTAGATGAGATGTATTTGTTGAGTATGAGTAGTACGGTTGCCTTCCAAGCAGAAAGTTTAAGAGTGCCTTAAAACAAATATTGTGAAAAGTTAGTTAAAATATAATATCTGCTTGTCGTGCAGGGGTTGCTGAAGGTTCAGCACTTTTCTGTTATAGGATTAGTGGGGGTGTGAGTTAAATAAATATGGTAAACAATTCTTGGGGTAAAAATAGTTATGGGTGGTGGAGGTGGGTGGAAGTTGAGAATTAATTTAAGTTAGGTAGAATAAAGTATAAAAGTGTAGGGAAATTAAGTAAGTACAAAGTAGTATACTAAAAGTACGTAGGGTTTTGGGCCCTAAAGTGGAAGGAGGCTCTTTCCTTTGTAGGGTAGAGAACTTTAGGTTAAGGATAAATCAAAAGTCTTCAAAACTTTAGATGGGAGGTTTTAATATCCCAAGTTCTGGGTTTAAATTATGCTTATAGTTGAAGGTTTACAACGTTAAATTGCAAATTTAAAGGTATGGTGAGACCATTAAGTATTTTTATTGCGAGATGGCTGAGGTGTAGGCGGAGGATTGTAGCTCCTTTTAGGTAAGAATTGGTCTTTCTCTCGTAAGTTGTGTTTGGCTTGTAAAGTAAGCTAAGTTAAGCTATTGGGCTCATGCCCCGACAATGGCACTAAGTGCCCTTTGCTAGTATACATGTAAATTATTAGGTGTAGCGAGAGACTTGTTGAGTTTGGTCTTGGCTTAAGTATCTTGGCTTTGATTATGTTAAATACATGGAACTATAAGGTGTCCGATGAGGGTTAAGCTAGTGAGCAGAGGTGAGGTTAAATATCGAGTCTCTGTTGATTAGTTTGGATATTATTATTGAGATATGATGTCGAATGTAAGTTTCATTGCGCCAGTATTGGAGATTAAATTAATGAATGTGGGTTTGATTTAGCAAATAATTATTTAATAGGAGGCCTAGTGAATACTTGTGCCAGCAGCTGCGGTTAAACAAGAAGGCCAAGTTAAGAATAGAACAGTAAAAAATAGGGTTAATGATTTAAGGTTAAATAAAGGTAGAATGGCAGAATTAAAGATGGGGTTTAATCCGGGCGCTGTTGGTGATTTCGTTACTTTTATTGTCATGATGCCCTGAAACTTGTGGTAAAGACCAGAATTTGATACTCTGTTATTTTTAGTGTAAATTTGGGAAAAATCTACTGGGGTACTACGAGCATGTTTTTTCGATAGAAAATAACGGAGCTTAAAACCCAAAAGACTTGGCGGTGCTCTAAGCCTGTCTAGGGGAGCCTGTTCTTTAAACCGATAATCCACGTTATATCTGACTTTCTCTTGAGTCTCATGCTTTATAAGCGGTTGGTTTTGAGATATCAGCCTGTATACCGTTGTCTTAAGGGAACGCCGAGAGGGTATAGGAGTTGCCAGGATGAAGACCAAGCTTTGGTTTGGGTCTTCAATAAGTCAAATCGAGGTGCAGCTAACGGGAAAGGAGTAATGGGCTACAATAATTAATTTATTTCGGATCTTTCTTTGAAAAAAGTGAGTGAAGTTGGACTTAGTAGTAATTATGGAGGGATTAGTATGCCAAGGTGAAGAAAGCTATTGGAGTGTGTACAAATCGCCCGTCGCTCTCGCTAAGTGAAGTGAGATAAGTCGTAACATAGTAGGGGTACTGGAAAGTGTTCCTGGAATAAAAGATAGAACATAGCATAATTAATGCTTTTCACTTACGCTGAAAGGATGGCAAATTTGGTTGTCTGTTCTAAAGGATTTATTTGTATTTTAAAAAGTTTATGGGGTTTAGTGTATTTTATAAAGTTTTTAATTTTGAGAAGCTTAAGTAAGTGTTATTGAAAAAGTAGTGAGTAACTATAAAATATTTGTACCGAGAGGGGCATGAGGGGTTAGTTTAGATAAAGTGGGCGTTAGAAAGTGTACCTTTTGTATCATGGCTCTTTAAGGGTTGTTTTGTATAAATTGATCCCGAAAGAAGGCGATCTATTTTGTGACTTAGAGGTCAATATTTCAAAATTGTCTTGAGATTGCGGAATAGGGGTTATATGCCGGTCGAGCTTTCTGATAGCTGGTTAACCAGGAGAAGTGTTTAAGCACTGCTGCAATAGAGAATTATAGGTTACAGTAATGCTTTATGGGAATAAATTTTTGTAATTAATTTGCAGGTTAAGTATAAGGGGATAAGCTCTTATATTAGCTTAAGGGTACAAGAAGAAATTATTTAGGTTTAGTGGGCTTAAGGTTGGCCATCTTTTGAGTTTTTTAAAAAACATTTTTTAAGGTTAAAAATTTTTTTTTGTTTCTGAGCAAAAATACTGGTTTTTCTAGAGGAATTTAGTTCTAGAGTGATTTTGAGGAGATGAGTACTTGTTGACTTAGGAGTAAACAAACACAAAATGTTCTATGATTAGAGAAGTGTGTGGGTATTGTTGGCTTATTTGAGTAAATATAAACCATTAGAAGGAATTCGGCAAAAAATTATCCCGCCTGTTTATTAAAAACATGGCCCTTTGTGTTAATCAAAGATGAAGGGTCTGGCCTGCCCAGTGACGATTTAGTTAAACGGCCACGGTATCCTAACCGTGCAAAGGTAGCGTAATAAATTGCCTATTAATTGTGGGCTAGTATGAATGGCTTAACGAGGATGAGACTGTCTCTTGGTGGGGTATATGGAATTTAATTTTTAGGTGAAGAGGCCTGAATATGATAAAGGGACGATAAGACCCTATCGAGCTTTAGTGAAGTTTTGAGGACTATTTTGAAAGCAGGTTTGGATTCATATTATCAAAAGGAATCTTTGGTTGGGGCGATCAAAAAGTAAAAAAAACCTTTATTATAAGTGTAGGTTTATGGACTAAAGATCTGGCATATTTATGTAGATAAAAAGAATAAGTTATCGTAGGGATAACAGCGTAATCTTTTTGGAGAGTTCTTATTGAGAAAAGGGTTTGCGACCTCGATGTTGGACTAAGATAACCGAAAGGTGTAGCAGCTTTTTAGGGTTGGTCTGTTCGACCATTAAAATCTTACATGATCTGAGTTAAGACCGGCGTGAGCCAGGTCGGTTTCTATCTTTTATGATGTGGTGTTTACCTCTGGCTAGTACGAAAGGACCGCAAAGGGGGAAAATATTTGAGGGTAAAAAATTGTGAAATAGGTTACTAAGTTTAATCGGTGGATATAGCTGAGTTAGGGCTATGTGGGGTTTGGGGCCTCTCTTAGTAAAATAAAATGGTGTGTTAAGTTGGCAGAGGATATGTGATTGATTTAGGATCAGGCTATAAAGGTGTAAATCCTTTACTTAGTAGTTTGCTAGGGTGGCAGAGTAAGTGCGTTAGGCTTAAGACTTAAATATGGAGTTGTTGTGATTCCTCTTAGTAATGGCTGTTTTAAGTTCTGTGTGTTGTATGCTTCTTACTTATATTGGGGTTCTTTTGGCGGTTGCCTTTTTTACTTTGTTTGAGCGAAAGGGGTTAGGGTATTTTCAGATGCGGAAAGGGCCAAATAAGGTCGGGCTGGCTGGAATCGGTCAGCCTTTTGCTGATGCAGTAAAATTGTTTTCAAAAGAGTCTTTTAAGCCAAGCTTTGCGAATTTTGTGCCGTATGTTATGGCTCCTGTATTTGCATTGGCTTTCTCATTATTAATGTGGGAGATTTGCTGTGGAGATTCAGGCCAGGTTGTACACACTTGGGGTTTATTATTTTTTTTATGTGTGTCTAGGCTTAATGTTTATACAACTTTAGTTGCAGGTTGATCGTCAAGTAATAAGTATTCTTTGTTGGGGGCGGTTCGAGCAATTGCTCAAAGAATTTCCTATGAGGTTAATTTAGCGATGATTTTGTTTTTCATGTTGTTTATTTCTCATAGATTTGATTTTATTGAGATTAAAAGGTTTCAGGAAGTTGTAATTTTTGTTTTCATACTTTACCCGCTTTTTGCTATCTGGTTAGTGTCTTGTTTAGCAGAAACGCAACGTGCTCCGTTTGACTTTGCTGAAGGGGAATCAGAGTTAGTGTCCGGGTTTAACGTGGAATATAGATCTGCAGGATTTGCTTTATTGTTTTTGGCTGAGTATGCAAACATTTTAATTATGAGTTTATTTACTTCAGTTTTGTTTTGGGGCGGGGCTAGAATGGGGTTTTTGTGATTAGATATTTACGATAGGTGGGTGTTAAATATGGATGTTACTTTGATGTTTAGTACGTTGTGTTTTTCATTTTTCTTTATTTGGGTTCGAGCAACTATACCTCGCTTACGGTATGATTTGTTAATAAGACTTTCTTGGAAGGTTTTTCTCCCGGTGACCCTAAGAAGCCTTTGTTTATTCTTAGGTGCTAACTGTTATGTACTAAGGCTCACTAGGGGTTAAGGTAAAGCTATGGGGGGTAGTTTAAAGTAAAATATTGGTTTTGGGGACCAAAGATTGAGGAGGTAGGCTCACTCCCTGAGGGCGATGTGAAGAGGCGGATTTAAGGTAGTATACCTTAGGAAGTAAAAGTTAGTAGGAAAAGGAAGTTCCTTGTGGATTTTGGTGTTGGCCGGAGAGTAGGTGATAATACTACCTTTATTTATGAGTGTGGTACTAATTAGAAGCTTTTGTTTTTGCGGGGTGTTTATGTTACCATTGGTTTCTACTCCAATTAGACTCGGGTTAGCTGTGGTTTTTTTTAGGGTAGGACTTTGTTTATTAGTTGGGGTTTTTTTTTCTTCGTGGTATGGGTATATCTTGTTTTTAATTTACATTGGTGGACTTTTAGTGATATTTATATATGTAAGGGCTATTAGGCCGAATGTTGTATTTAGTTGGGGAGATGTTTTTAGGGTTGTTATGTTTGGGTTATGTGGGGGGGTGGTTTATTACTATATAAGGGGGGGAAGAGTTTCCGGAAAAGCTGGAGTGGGCTTGGAAAATGATGTAGGTTTATTTATTAGGGATCTTGTGAGGGGAAGCTCTTTGGCGGGTCCCAGGACTGTATGTTTAATAGTGGTGTTGGGGGTTATTTTATTGATTAATTTAATTGCTGTTGTTAAGGTGTGCTCATCTCGGCGGGGTGGTGCCTTACGTCGTTATGGAGGAGGGTAAACATTTAAATTAAGGGAATATGCAAAGACCGAATCGGAAATCTCACCCTATTTTAAAAGTTTTAAATAGATCTCTTGTAGACTTACCTACACCTATTAACCTGTTTGTGTGGTGAAATTTTGGATCTTTATTAGGGTTATGTTTAATTAGTCAGATTTTAACTGGGTTGTTTTTATCAATACATTATACGGCGCATGTAGATTTAGCTTTTTCTTCGGTTGCTCATATTATTCGAGATGTGTCTTATGGGTGGCTTCTACGAAACATACATGCTAATGGTGCCTCTTTGTTTTTTATTTGCATTTATTTTCACATTGGGCGTGGGCTATATTATGGTTCTTTTGTCAACATACACACATGAAACATTGGGGTAGTTTTATTACTTTTAACAATAGCGACTGCTTTTTTAGGGTATGTGTTGCCCTGGGGACAAATGTCTTTCTGGGGGGCTACTGTTATTACTAATTTATTTTCTGCTATTCCCTATTTTGGTAAAGATTTGGTAGAGTGGATATGGGGAGGATTTGCTGTTGATAACGCAACTCTAACTCGGTTTTATAGACTCCATTTTATTTTTCCTTTTATGATTGCAGGGGCTAGTGTGTTCCATTTATTGTTTTTACATGAAAGAGGGTCAAATAATCCGTTAGGCATTGAGTCTAGGGCTAGCAGTGTTCCTTTTCATAAATATCACACATATAAAGACGTGGTCGGATTCTTGTTAGCGTTATTGGTTTTAAGGGGTTTGGCTTTTTTTTACCCGTATGTGTTGGGGGACTCTGAGAATTTTATTTCAGCCAATCCTTTAGTAACACCTGTTCACATTCAGCCTGAGTGGTATTTCTTATTTGCTTATGCCATTTTACGTTCAATTCCAAATAAATTAGGGGGGGTAATGGCCCTTGCTGGATCTGTGTTGGTTCTTTTTTTTGTGCCTATTCTTAAAGTGGGGAAGCTTCGTTCTATAAGATTTTACCCGATTAGGCAGATTTTGTTTTGGGGGTTAATCGGAATCTTCTTTGTGTTGACTTGAATTGGGGCTTGTCCTGTAGAGGCTCCGTATGAGGGAATTGGGCGAGTATTTACTGTCTTATATTTTTCTTGCTATTTATTAATCCCCGCAAGAGAGGCGATTTGAGATAAGGTAGTAGATGGTGTGTAACTTATTAATGAGAAAGTGTACGGTGTCTAGTACCCTGGGACTTCTAATCCTTTGAGTGGAGGGTGACGACCTCCCTTTCTTTGGTAGTTTTAATAGCTTAAGGAGAGCGTGGCTCTGAAGATGCTAAGGTAGAAGTTAACTTTTTTAAAACATGTGATAAAATGATAAGAGATATCTTCTCTAGTTTTGACGACCATAATTCAGTTTTTATATCTTATTACTTATTGGTGTGGGTTGTGTTATTGTCTTTTGTGTTTAATTTTAACATGTTGTACTGGGGGCGGTCCGGCCATTGGGTACAAGTGGGGGCGGTGGTTGACGGAGTAAGACACAGGCAAAGGGACCGGTCTCGTGGAAAGTTCTTAGGAGGGTTTATAAGGTTTGTGGGAGCATTTTTTGTTTTTATTATTACTATAAACTTACTTGGCTTGGTTCCGTATGTGTTTGGGAGTACTAGGCATTTGGTTGTGAGGATTTCTTTGAGGATTCCTGTGTGGCTTGCTATGGTAATTTCAAGGTTCTCATTTGACTTTTCTTTTGCTGCAGCTGGGCTATTACCTTCGGGGGCACCGGGGCCATTAAATCCGTTCTTGGTTTTAGTAGAGACTATTAGGGTTTTAATTCGTCCTTGTACTTTGGCTATTCGTTTAATGGCAAATATAAGGGCTGGTCATATTATCTTGGGGTTAGTAGGAGGGTATTTAGCAGTGGGGCTGGCAGGTTCCGGGGTTTCTGCGGCACCAGGTTTTTTATGGTTAGTGCAGAGGGGGTATTTCATGTTTGAGGTTGCAGTTAGTTTGGTTCAAGGGTACATTTTTATGTTGCTTGTAACTTTATATGCTGACGAGCATTCTTAATAAGGGCATTTAATAGAAAAATGTTTAATAAACATTTTGGGGACTATAAGAGGAGGAGCAGAGAGAAAATAAATAAATGAGAAAGGAATAAGGTAAATATATAAATTATGTTTATAAAGTACTTATCGTTTATACGATATATCAGAAACAACAAGTATGAAAGAGAGGCGATGAGGAGGGAGAAACAAGGGGGAGTAGGAATGAGGTCCTTTCATATCTCCCCTCTCCCTCCTGTCTCATCACTCTCTTTCTCTCTGTTGTTTCTGATTGTTTTCCGGTTTTTTTTTATTTTTTTTTTGTCTTTTGCAAAAGATTTATATATTCTGTTAGTTACATGTTTCTGCGTTTATAATAGATTAATAGACTTTTTTGAAAAAGTAGGGCATTCAATTGGATGTTTATTTTTTAAAAAAAATATTTTTTTCTTAAGGAAATTAGTTGATTTTTATAAAAATTTAAATGGTTAATATTAAACAAAATAGGGCTGTTATTAGTATGAGTGTGAGGGTAATTCTAATGGATTTCCTTTGGAGGATTTGGTTTTTTTGGGCTAATTTAATTGTAAAGTCCCTAATCCCAGCACCGGATAAGGATTCAATTCATCCGTTGTCTAGGTGCTTTGTTATAGTTTTTCTAAGTCTTAAAGTGGTTTTGGTTGTTGGTTGGGTGATGAGGGGAGCTAAAAACCATATAAGGGATCCAAAGAATGCAGTTTTAGTTGGAAGGGGGCACCGGGGTTGGGTAATCTTTCAGGGGATGGTTGTAGATCAGAAGCCTAAGAAAATAACGACCAGTGTAAGTGTTTTTAGCTGGGTGGGGATGAAAATGTTATGGCTGAACTGGGGGATGATTTCCTGGAGTAGTTTTCCTGAGATAATCCTGGGAATAGCCAACATAACGATGGGAGTGGTGGCAAGAGGACTTTCGTCCGAGTTTGCATGGAAAGGTATGTGGTTTTTTTGGGCTCATAGGGTGTAAATTGATAGGCGTAGGCTGTAGGCTGTTGTAAGGCCAGTTGCAAAAAAGGCGGTTATAATCAAGATGAAATTAGTGTTGGAAGATAGGCTAGTTTCTAGGATGGCATCTTTTGAGTAGAATCCACTGAGAAACGGTGTACCACAAAGGGCAAGGTTGGCCAGGTTTAAGGCTGAAGTGGATAAAGGAAGTTGGGAAGCAAGTCCTCCTAGTTGGCGGAGGTCTTGGATATCATTATTGTTATGGATAATTACTCCGGCACATAAAAAAAGTATTGCTTTGAATATTGCGTGTGTGTATAGGTGGAATAAAGCCAGTGTGGGTAAGTGAAGCCCTAATCTGAATATTATAACTCTAAGTTGCCTTAGTGTGGAGAGGGCAATGATTTTTTTTATATCGTATTCGTGTATGGCATTGATACCCGATATTAATATTGTTAATATGGCTGTGAAGAGGAGCATTGTTGTTAGCCATGGGAGATTATCTAGAAGCGGGAAGAATCGAATTAGAAGGAATACTCCGGCAGTTACTAGAGTAGAAGAATGAACTAGGGCTGAAACTGGGGTTGGGGCAGCCATAGCTGCCGGTAGCCACGTGGAGAATGGAACCTGCGCTCTCTTTGTTATGGCGGCGATAACAATACAAAGTGCTAAGATAGGGGCGGTGCCTTGGTCTCAGAGTAATATAATGTTTCAGTGGCCTAAAGGGAAAGACAATCTAATGGAGAGGAGGATTATTACGTCACCAATTCGATTAACTAGGGCTGTGAGTATTCCAGCCCTAGCCGATTTATGGTTTTGGTAATATACTACTAAGGCAAAAGATGTGATACCTAGACCATCCCAACCTAAAAGTAGTGATACGAGACTAGGGATAAAAACTAGGGAGTTTATGGAGAGGACAAAAAGTATTACGAGGTAGCAGAAGCGACTTAAGAAAATTTCTTCGGATATGTAATAACACGAGAATAACATGACGCAGCCTGAGATGAAGCAAATAATATTTCTGAATCTTAGTCTTACTGAATCTAGGATTAGGGGGAGTGTAATAGAAGTTGTTCTAATTGAGATAATTTCCCATTCTAGGAACAAAACTTTTTGGAGGGAGATAAAGTATAGTGTGATAGGTAAGAGGGTTATTGAGTATAAAAGAAGAAAAAATGCATAAATTTCTGGGGCACTAATTCGCAGGTGTAATGCTTTAATTTTCACTATTAAGTAAAGGTTAAATTGCTTTATTTTCAGGACCACAACCTGAGGTTTTATTTTTAAACTAACTTAATCTCTTTGTGTTATGTTATCCATCTGAAAATAATGTCGGATTTTAGGATTAGAAGGTTGGCGGGGAGGTAAAGAAGGGTGGAGGACAGGTAGAATGGGTTAGTTGGTTGTGCGAAGGGGAAAGTAGTTTTAGGAAACCTCCCGTGTTGGGTGGCAATGTAGATGAAAAGGCTATAACAGGCTGCTGTAAATCTTATTATTATTAAAAGTAGGAGGAGAGGTCTAGAGTTTATGAGGACTGCAGGGAAAGCTATAATTTCTCCTATAAGGTTAATTGAGGGGGGAGCAGCTATGTTAAGGGCACAAAATAGAAACCATCATATAGAGATGTGGGGTCTTACTAATAATATCCCTTTGTTGAGTATGATTGTTCGTCTTCCGGTGCTGGAGGAATTAAAGTTTGCTAGGGAAAATATAGCCGGAGAACATAGTCCATGGGCCAATATAATTCCCAGTGAGGATTGTCATCCTCAGGATGAGTTGGAGAGAACGGCGGCTAATATGACCCTCATGTGTCCGATTGAAGAGTAGGCGATTAGCGCTTTTAGGTCTGTTTGTCGTAGGCAGATAAGTCTTGTAATGGCACCACCTAAAAGGGAAAAGGATATAAGTAGTTCTTTTATTGCTATATTGGTAATACAAAATGAAAGATGAGTGTAAGCTCGGATTAGTCCGTAGCCTCTTAGCTTAAGGAGGATTCCGGCAAGGATTATTGATCCTGCAACTGGGGCTTCTACGTGAGCTTTTGGTAGCCATAAATGTGTTGAAAATATGGGTAGTTTTACTAAAAAGGCGGCTGTTGTTGAGATGAATAGGATTGTTCTGAATATATCAAGAGCTCAGTAGTTAGTGTTATTAATTCTTAGTGAAATAGAAGGGAGGAAAGGTTTTAGAAGTATTCTTTGAGTTGAAAATGAATTACTGGAAGTAATAATGATTGCTAGTAGTGGGAGAGAGGCTGTTACTGTGTATAATATTATGTATATTCCTGCTTGTAGTCGTTCGGGTTGGTTCCCCCAGCCGAGGATGATTATGAATGTGGGGATTAGTGATATTTCGAAGGCTATATAGAATATTAAAATGTTTCTTGAGTAGAAGACAAGGATAAGAATAAGGTTTAAGGTAATAATGATTCAAGTAAAGAAAGATGGGTAGAAGGAGGTTTGTTTAATAGGTTTTTGTCTGGATAGTATTATTATGGCGGAAATTCACCATGTTAAGGTGATTAAAGGGGCACTAAGGGAATCAAGGAGGGTGAGATGGTTGGTAGTTGTGTAAATTAGGGATTCAGGTGAATGTAATAATTTTAATGAAAGTATGGCACCCAGGCATAATAACCATATTCGGATGTATCAATTTATAGGTGTTGTTAGGAAAGTGAATAATCCACTTATAGCTAATAGAATTGTGCTTAGCATTTATGTAGTCTAAGGCTGAACACGTAGTCATTTCCGTGTGAGCGAACAAGTGAGACTAAGATGGATAGGCCTATTGTAGCTTCACAGACTCCTATGGTGAGAAGGATTAAACATAGGTGTGACTCGAAAGAGCTTCAATTACTTAGTAGGATTAAACCAAAAAGGCACAGCAGTAGAGCCTCTAAGGCCAATAAAATTATAAGGAGGTGTTTATATTGGATGGAAACGGTCACAATACAGATAGAAGCTGATAAAACGACCATAAAGGAAAAAAATGATATTCTTGCCATAGAAGGTATAGTAAGGACAGAGGGAGAGGGTAATAAGTGTGGGTTGTTTGGTAGGCAACAAAAGCTCAGTGTTAGTGGAGCGTCGGTCTTGTAAGTCGAAGGGCGGAGGGGTCTCCTTGTTGTATAAAAGTTATTGGTGACTTGAACACCATATACCTGTTTTCAAAACAGGCATGCTTCCATTAGCTAATAACTTTCCAGGTAGTTTTAATTTTTAATCTTTATAGTTAGAGTGTTGTTTAGGGTGAGATAATGTATGTGGTGTTAAATAGGCAGGAAACGAGTGGTTTGTGCATGGTTTCGGCCCATGTTTTGGTGCAGCTAAAGCGCCCCTGTTTAGAGAGATTTAATAGTTATGGTGAATGGTGTGTGATTTTGTTAGGGTTGAATTTAGTGGGAGTGAAAGTAAATGGCTCGAAATCCTTTTCATTTGGTTGAGTTTAGGCCTTGGCCTTTAGTGGGGTCTGTGGGGGCTTTTTTTTTTAACGGTTGGTTTGACTAGGTGATTTCATTTTCATACTTTTTTTATTGTGGCTATGGGTTTAGTGTTAATTGGGTTAACAATAATTCAGTGGTGGCGTGATGTGATTCGTGAAAGGACTTATCAAGGACTACATACAAGTAATGTTGGGGTTGGTCTACGGTGGGGTATGGCTTTATTTATTGTTTCTGAGGTTTGTTTCTTTTTTGCTTTCTTCTGAGCTTTTTTCCATAGAAGGTTGGCGCCAAGGTTGGAGTTAGGTTCTTGTTGACCTCCCGTGGGTGTGTGCCCTTTAAATCCAGCTGAGGTTCCGTTACTTAACACTGCTGTTCTTTTGGCTTCTGGGGTAACAGTGACGTGGGGGCATCACGGTTTAATAGGGGGGGATGAGAAGGCCTCGGTTGATGGTTTATTTTTGACGGTTTGTTTGGGGGTTTATTTCACTTTTCTCCAGGCTGGGGAATATATGGATGTATCCTTTGCAATTTCCGATAGGGTTTATGGTTCTACTTTTTTTGTTGCGACAGGGTTTCATGGGTTGCATGTTTTGATTGGGACTGCTTTTTTGGGGGTTTGTCTATATCGGGTAATTAGGGGAGAGTTTTCACCAGCCCATCATTTTGGGTTTGAGGCGGCTGCGTGGTATTGACACTTTGTTGATGTTGTTTGATTGTTTCTATATTTAACTATTTATTGGTGGGGATGGTAAAACTTTGGGTATAGTTTTATGGTTGTTCGTAATAGGGGCACCATACTTTAATTTAAAAGGTTTGATTTGCATTTAAAAAATAGACATTTAATTGTCTTGGTGCCCAGATCAGGTAAAAGCCAAAAAAGAGGCGCTTGTTTGTTAATCAAGTTATTGTGTTAGGTGAGCACTTACTTGGGGTGATGTGCCGGAATGAAACGGGTTGCGATGATGGTGCAAAATATAAGGGGTTCCTTCTTCACTTATGTATTATATGTATTTATATAGATTTGTTGCAGTGGGGCTTCCTGTTTTGGTGATGATTTTAGGAGGTTTAGTTAGAAAACGAGTTGTGGCGGATGGCGAAAAGCGTTCTCCCTTTGAGTGTGGGTTTGATCCATTGAGGAGTTCTCGTATCCCCTTTTCGTTGCGGTTTTTCTTGTTGGCTGTGGTGTTTTTGGTTTTTGATGTGGAGATTGCATTATTTTTTCCAGTTGTGTCGGCAATGGTTTTATACAGGGGTCCAATTTTGTTTAACATAAGATTTTTTTTTTCGGTAATTTTATTGTTCGGTTTATTTTTCGAGTGGAAAGAGGGGTCTTTGGATTGGATTTCGGGTTAGGGAGCTAGGTTCCAGGTGGCTGAGATTACATAAGCATTAGACTTTTAATTTAACTAGGGTGTGTAACACCCCTGGAAATGTGAGGGTATGAAGATTTTAATTGCCAGTGTGGTAATGTTTGGCTAAAACTAGGTGGCTTGATCTTTTCTTAATGCAATATTTAATAGTTTCGGACCTTGGTTTTATTGCGGTTATGTTGTTAGGAATAAGGATTAGGATATCTTCTACTAGTTGGTTGTTTATATGGGCGGGTATGGAGGTTAGGTTAGTTGGCTTTCTCCCCCTTGTTTGTGGGAGTAGGGTATTTAGGCGAGGGGGAGTAGGAAGTAGGGAAAGGTGTATAAAGTATTTTATTGTGCAGGTTGTAGGGAGAAGGTTGTTGTTTCTAGGGGGGTTTTCGGTATATTCTGTCAGGAAAATATGGGACTTGGTTTTATGGGGGGATTTAAAGGGTATTGTGTTTTACTCAGGCCCTTTGATGGTGATTTTTGGGTTAGGGATTAAGTTGGGAGTTTTTCCGTTTCATTTTTGGGTTCCTAGGGTAATAGCGGGAATAGGGTGGTTAGGGTGTTTGGTGTTTACGAGGTTACATAAGATCGTGCCTGTTATATTCTTATGTGTGGTCGTTAAAAGTTGGGATAGTGGAAGATTCATGATACCTATATTAGTAAGCTCTGTTGGGTCTAGTATTATTGGGGGTCTTGGGGGTATTAATCAAACTAGGATTCGAGGTTTGTTAGGGTATTCTTCAATTAACCATATAGGTTGGGTGCTGATGTGTATGATTAGCGGGATAAGTGCTGTTGTGTTTTATTTGGGGTTCTATGTTTTACTTTCTTTTATTGTCTTTATGGTATTATGGGTTATGGGGTGTGAGAAAGTCAGGGATATTAATGGTAGGTACTACGGTAGTGGGGGGTTAGATCGGTTGTTAGTTGGCCTGGTGATTTTATCTTATATGGGAATGCCGCCGTTTTTGGGATTTAGAGTTAAATGATTTGCGATTAGGAGGCTTGTTGAGGTATTTAGATTTTCTATTTATTCTTGTTTCTATATTTTTTTGATGTTTTTAGGTTCTTTAATAAGGCTCTCTTATTATTTAGGGGTTTTTGTTTCTTTAGTTATGAGGGGAAGTGGGAGGTTTGTGAAGCGGGGAAGTGTGGTAGATATAAACTTTTGGCAGTTGGGGTTGGTGGTTTCGGTCTTTGTGGGGAGATTTTTATTAGGTATGTGATTAGTCTTTGGTGGGTTGAGGGTCTACTTAGGTTAAGTAGGAAGAAAAGAGGAGGGAAAACTATATGCAGGGACTATATATGGTACTAAAACGGGTTAAGAAGTTTTTGTGGTTATGGGGGTGCAAAGTGGAATCTTGGTTGTTGGTATGGAAAGTTTGCGTTTGAGGTGTTGTTTTAGAAGTATTAGTTAAAGAGGTGTTTTTTTGAAAACAAAGCCATTTATTCCACAATAAAAAGATTTTTGTAGTAATAAAATTGTGAGTCTCGGTTTGTGTTTCAGTTTTTATGTGTTGTTACTTGGTGGCGGGATTGAGGATTTTTTATGTGTTGTACGGTTTATTGTTTTCTTAGATTTATTATGAGGGATTGTATTATTGGTGGTTTTGTGTTGTAGCTTAGGGGTTTGGGGTGGTTATAGTGTTATAGTATGCGGTGGCTGTGTAATTTCTTTAATAAAATTAAAAGGACTTTATTTCTAGAAAAGAAAAAATTTGGGGGCGGGAAATTAAGGGATAAGTTAAAGTGGACTTGTCTTTCGGTTTTGTTATATGGGGTTTTGTTTTGGTTTATTATTATTGATATGCTGGTAAAGGAGGTGGTTTTTTGAAAGCGTAGTTATTTATTTAAGAATAAGAAAATTTTTTTTTTAATAAAACTGTGGGTTTTGTTTTGTATTTTAGTTTTTGTGGGTTGTTTTTTGGGGGGAGTAGTAAAAGTTTTTTGTGTGGTATATAAGGTGTTGTTTTCTTAGGTGTTTTGTGGGCGGTGGGGCCGGGGTTTAAATGGTAAATATAAGGGTAGTTGGAGACTATTTGGGGGTGGTTGT